GGTTTATTCTGCAGCAACAAATGCTATTCACAATGTCGGTTTAAACGAAGCAAGTTTAATCATTAGCAAAGCGGAAGTCGTGAAGGGGTACTACTGTGAAAAAATTAAAACCTCGAGCTCGAGGGCGTAGTTATCCGATAAAAAGACCCGTTTTTCATATAACTATTGGATTAAAAGATATATCTGTAAAGGAAGTATAAAAAAGGAAGTATAAAGGAGCCAAATACGCCATATTATACTTCAAAGGCAACGTATGGAGAAATAAAAATAAGTAAGTACACGGATATGACGTGTCATGATATATATAGTATTGGGAGATTATGGGACAAAAAATAAATCCACTTGGTTTCAGACTTGGTGCAACCCAAGGTCATCATTCTCTTTGGTTTGCACAACCACAAAATTATTCCGAAGGGCTACAAGAAGATCAAAAAATCCGAGATTGGATCAAGAATTATGTACAAAAAAATATTCAAATATCCTCTGGTGTTGAGGGAATTGCATGCATAAAGATTCAAAAAAGAATCGATTTGATTCAGGTCATAATCTATATGGGATTCCCAAAATTATTACTAGAAGGTAAAGGTGGGCCTCGAAGAATCGAAGAATTGCAGATAGATGTACAAAAAGAAATTAATTGTGTAAACCGAAAACTCAACATTGCTCTTACAAGAATTACAAACCCTTATGGACACCCTAATATTCTCGCCGAATTTATAGCCGGACAATTAAAGAATAGGGTTTCATTTCGAAAAGCAATGAAAAAGGCTATTGAATTAACTGAACAAGCAGGTACAAAAGGAATTCAAGTACAAATTGCAGGACGTATCGACGGAAAAGAGATTGCGCGTGTCGAATGGATCAGAGAGGGTAGAGTTCCTCTACAAACCATTCGAGCTAAAATTGATTATTGTTCCTATGCAGTTGGAACTATCTATGGGGTATTAGGCATCAAAATTTGGATATTTGTAGACGAGGAAGCCTAAGCCTTTATTTGACTTGTCTTTACGTTCTATCGGAAATAAAAAAGCAAAAAATGACAAACTCTTTCATTCTTTTTCTGTTAAATCAAAAAAAAAATGGGCAATTCTATAAGGTTGAATAAAAATTCAATTCATTTTTTTATATTGATATAATTGCTATGCTTAGTGTGTGACTCGTTGGTTTTTGTAGGGTTAGTAGTCAAAAAAACGGACTGGCCCATAGTATGAACTAATAACTATCGAACTACTAACCAACTCACCGCTTCATATTATCTGGATCTAAAGAACTAGTCACGATATGATATATTGATCATATCATTGTAGCAACTGAATTTTTGTTTGCATAAACAAGCAAAAAAAAGAAAAACCAATCTGATTTTAAGTTGTGAAGCAATAACAAAAAGAATGCAGATAAATGGAAGGGTGAGAGAAAGAGAGAAAAAGAATACTAATGCTATATGATTCCAATATGTAAGGTCTCTGAGCGATCTTATAAAGGATAGCGTAATAAAGCATCAATACTAATTTGATTGATCTATAATTCGATGAATTTGTTCATAGAACAAAAAAAGTCAAGAGCCCCGGGTCCACAAAGACTGAGAAAATTGACTCAATAACACATTTCATTTTCATTAGGAGCTCCGCTGTAGAATTCAGGCCTAACCATTAATCGCGAAGCGATGGGAACGACGGAACCCTTGGATGCAGAAGATTCTATTGAAAACGAATCCTAATAATTCATTGGGTAGGATGGCGAAACGAACCCGGGACCAATCCACTTTTATTCGGAGAGGCCATGTCATAGGATAACCCTACAACTGAAATAGATATGGAAAGAGTAAATATTCGCCCGCGAAAGTTTTTATTTTATTGGATTTCTAAATTTTGATAGATCCAATATAATATGATAATAAAAAAGACAAAACAAAATAAATACTCGTTATAATAAAATGAAATTCTATTATTATTATCTATTATCTCTAACTAATCTATAAAATAATTATCTATAACTATAAATAAATAGAAATTGAATACATGTTTCGTTTTTTTTATATAAACTATCAAAACAAGATATACAAATTTCTAATAGATTAGATATTAGATAAAATCTCAAAGACTCCCACGATTCAGTATATTATTCATTAAATACATGTATACCATGTTATAATTGTTATTTTTCATTCGCGAGGAGCTGGATGAGAAGAAACTCTCATGTCCGGTTCTGTAGTAGAGATGGAATTGAAATTGAAAAAGAACCATCAACTATAACCCCAAAAGAGCCAGATTCCGTAAACAACATAGAGGAAGAATGAAAGGAATATCTTATCGAGGTAATCGTATTTGCTTTGGTAGATATGCTCTTCAGGCACTTGAACCCGCGTGGATCACGTCTAGACAAATAGAAGCAGGGCGGCGAGCAATGACACGAAACGTACGCCGCGGCGGAAAAATATGGGTACGTATATTTCCAGACAAACCTGTTACAGTAAGACCCGCGGAAACGCGTATGGGTTCCGGTAAAGGATCTCCCGAATATTGGGTAGCTATCGTTAAACCGGGTAGAATACTTTATGAAATGGGTGGAGTAGCAGAAAATGTAGCCAGAAAGGCTATTGAAATAGCGGCATCCAAAATGCCTATACGAACGCAATTCATTATTTCGGGATAAGAATGTATAACCAAAGAAAAGAAATCTTTTGAATGAAAAAAAAAACAAAATTATAGGTTTCTTTTTTTTTTGTTTTGGACAAACAATATTTCTTTTTTTACTTAGCCCCTTCGCAGTGAAAGAGCAAATAAAAAAAAAATGATATGATTCAACCTCAAACCCACTTAAATGTAGCGGATAACAGCGGGGCCCGACAATTAATGTGTATTCGAATCATAGGAGCTAGTAATCGACGATATGCTCATATTGGTGACGTTATTGTTGCTGTAATCAAGGAAGCAATACCAAATACACCTCTAGAAAAATCCGAAGTGATCAGAGCTGTAATTGTACGTACTTGTAAAGAACTCAAACGTGACAACGGTATGATACTACGATATGATGACAATGCTGCGGTTGTTATTGATCAAGAAGGAAATCCCAAAGGAACTAGAATTTTTGGTGCGATCGCACGGGAATTGAGACAGTTAAATTTCACTAAAATAGTTTCATTAGCACCTGAAGTATTATAAGTCTAATAAAACGGAGACTCTAATGCTATTATAGCATTTGAATAAAATATGAATAGAGTAAACTAGATTAATTAGTAAATTTGTCTCACGCATATATCTTTAACGATTCATAAAATAAATAGAAAGAAAAAAGCATGTTGATTATATCAAAGTTCGGGGGTAACAATAATTTTAATTTATCATGGGTAAAGACACTATTGCTGATATAATAACTTCTATACGCAATGCTGACATGAATAGAAAAGGAACAGTTCGAATACCATCTACTAACATCACCGAAAACCTTGTTAAAATACTGTTAAGAGAAGGTTTTATTGAAAATGTGAGGAAACATCAGGAAAACAACAAATATTTTTTGGTTTTAACCCTACGGCATAGAAGGAATAGGAAAGGTCCATGTAAAACTGTTTTAAATTTAAAACGGATCAGTCGACCCGGTCTACGAATCTATTCTAGTTATCAACGAATTCCTAGAATTTTAGGTGGGATAGGGATTGTAATTCTTTCTACCTCTCGGGGTATAATGACGGACCGAGAGGCCCGACTAGAAGGAATCGGCGGAGAAATTTTGTGTTATATATGGTAAGCTTTCTTATATCCAAATTAAGATATGGAACTTTACTATTTGTGAAAAAAAAAAAGATAAAGAACGGGTTTCTATTCTCACTCTCCTCTTACATTAGTTAATACTTCAAGGAGGTTTTACCGCGAATGAAAAAAGAAAACTGGATTCATGAAAGTTTAATTCCTGAATCACTTCCGAATGGTATGCTTCGGATTCATTTAGATAATGAAGATCGGATTCTAGGTTATGGTTCAGGAAGGATTCAACGTAGTTTTATACGTATACCAACGGAAGATAGAGTAAAAATTGAAAGAAGTCATTATGATTCAACCAAAGGGCATATAGTTTCTAGACTCCGAAACAAGGATTCAAACGATTAGGTGGTTTTTTTTTTTCAACTTCAATATTCCTTTCGGAGGGATACAATCCGAAAGTTTCAAATTTCCAGAAACTAATTTTCTTCAAATAAGTAAATTTTAAATTCAGTTAAGGAATGACAAATATGAAAATAAGGGCCTCCATTCGTAAAATTTGTGAAAAATGTAGACTGATCCGTAGACGGGGACGAATTATAGTAATTTGTTCCAACCCGAGACATAAACAAAGACAAGGATAATCTTTATAAAATAAAAGAGACTCCCTAAGGGACCCAATATACAAATAAAAAAAAGCGGAAAAGATCTGTTTTGGCATGAAATGGATATATCCATATACCTCTGACTTATATTTATGAGACGATAAAATATGGCAAAACCCGCACCCAGAATCGGTTCACGTAGGAATGGGCGTATTGGTTTACGTAAGAGTGCGCGTAGAATACCAAAAGGGGTTATTCATGTTCAAGCAAGTTTCAACAATACCATTGTGACTGTTACAGATGTACGAGGCCGGGTAATTTCTTGGTCCTCCGCCGGTACTTGTGGATTCAAGGGTACAAGAAGAGGGACACCCTTTGCGGCACAAACCGCAGCAGGAAATGCTATTCGGACGGTAGTGGATCAAGGTATGCAACGAGCCGAAGTCATGATAAAAGGCCCCGGTCTCGGACGAGATGCAGCATTAAGGGCTATTCGTAGAAGTGGTGTAATATTAAGTTTCATACGGGACGTAACCCCTATGCCACATAATGGCTGTAGGCCCCCTAAAAAAAGGCGTGTGTAAAAATAAACAAAACATTGAAATGATTTCAAGAGAAATAAATAATTTAATGATTTGATCAAATAATAAGATTACCATGGTTCGAGAGAAAGTAATAGTATCGACTCGGACAC